CTTGTTGAAAAACCCGCTGGCGTACTTGATTAATCGCTCTTTGTTGTTCAAAATGAATGGTTTCGTTTTTGTAATTTTCTAATTGTTCTAAAGTTTTATAAGTTGAATTAATCAAATTCAATTTGTCTCGTTCTATTTCAGAATATCCATTCGCTCGAAACTGATCTGCTTCCATTTCCACCTTCCGTAAGCGAGCCCGAGCTTTTTCGAGCTGTTCAACGGCCCTTCCGCGCAGTTCTTCTGAATTTCGAATAGTATTCACGATTCGCAGTTTTCGATTATCTAATAAATCACTTAATGAAAGTAGATTATCTTTCTATTCATTTCAAAACTTTCATGATCCCTTCCCGAACCAAACTTGAATCTTTCGATTCATTTGGCTCTCACGCTCAATTACTTCCATTTTTTTGTCAATTTCCATATCGTTTTTGAATGTAATGAACCTATCCTCTACTCTATTTTGTTCATATTAGAACAAAATTGGAAATGAATCAAAAATCCAAGGCCCGAATATTGGGAGGACTCTTCTGACCAAACAAAAATATGTAATTGTCAGCAAAGTTGTTTTTTTTTTCAAAAAATTCTTATTTTATAAATAGGTCATCAACTCAGCATTTGGCATTTAAACAAAAATGTAAAAAAAAAAGAAAAAAGGATGAACCCCTTTCCAATACCAATAAAGGTTTCGAATATTTTTCTCGATATGAGTGTTATATATCGAAAAATTTATAACTATTCCTTGGAAATGGAAAACCATTTCAGTATGAATATAGTGGTAGAAAGAGTACCGTGCTGTGGCTGAACTTCAAACAGTTTAGCTTTAACCATATTAATAGGTCCACATTGTTGGTTGCTAGAGAATCAAAGTATATTTACCAACGAATCACGAAATGCTATGGTTCTTACATATGATTATATGATTTCTTAATTTATTCAGAAGTAATTCGCGAGATCATGCACCTTTCTTTACTAGTTATCCCGAAAGGGGGTGCAGCTGGTTGAATCCAGTCTATTCTTGAAAAAAACAACTCGCACACACTCCCTTTCCAAAAAAGATCAATACACCAATCACTACACTGAGATTTATTGGATTTGTTGCTAAAATATCGGTATTAAATCCGAAACTCCCGGCAGATGGCCAGTGACCCGGGGAAACGAAAGAATCGGTTACATTTTTCATATGATCTCCTCTTATAGATAGACTAAAAAATCGAACATCATTTTTTGTTGTATTACTTGACCTATTTCCTATTTATTTATAAATTGAAAATCGATTCACAATCTATTCCATTTCACAATGTATTTTCTTTTTCAAATTCCAATAAGAATAAGACTTAGTCGAATAGGATTAGGTACCGGGCCGGGTTTTCGTGTAAATTATAAAATACCTCGTTTGTTGCACCATTTCCTAAAAAGCTTTCGTTGGACGAAGAAGGGGAAGGAAAAAAGCGAGTCGGTAACACTCATTCTTCATCCTAAAATTAACCCTTCCCCCCGGTTTTCTCCAAGTAATTGTAGGAGTGAAATCTTGGTATAATGCGAAAAGGCAAACAGGCAAGCGTCAAGTCCAAAGAAAAAAATACGTATTTTTTCGGATTAGAATTAAACAAAAGGATTCGCAAATAAAAGAGCTAATGCGACAACCAATCCATAAATTGTTAAAGCTTCCATAAAAGCCAAACTAAGCAATAAAGTACCTCGTATTTTACCCTCTGCTTCGGGCTGTCTCGCAATACCTTCTACAGCTTGGCCTGCAGCAGTACCTTGACCAACTCCTGGTCCAATAGAAGCAAGCCCTACAGCCAACCCAGCAGCAATAACGGAAGCGGCAGAAACAAGTGGATTCATGATAAGTTCCTCACACAAAAAAAAGAAATGGTTAATGATACAATCAACGAAAAAATTATGACTTAATTATTCCATCGACTAAGAGTCAGCCAGTCGAAGCCAGTAAGAACTCCGAATTTACATAAAAAAAATAGAATTCCATCAGATCATCAGAAAGGCTTCTCCTTGGTAGTTCCTATTTGTTGAGTCTTTCCTGAATCTATATAACGTGAATTTCTCCTTTCCTTCTTTCTTTCTAACCATCCGTTGAATTCTTCGACCCTTTCTTGCTTCATTTTATTTGTTTATTCATTCAAGTCATAACTAAATGAAAAAAAGAAAAAAAAAAAGACTTCTATTTCTATTAATATCCCCATCTAAATTAAAGTAGGGCTTAATACTAGTTCATATATAACGAGTCAATATCTATATCTAATATCCAATATACATGTCTTTCTTCCATAACGTAAACCCGGCATTCTACCTTAAATTCAATTGGATTCTAGAATCTTTCTTTGAATTGAAACATCTACAGGAGTTGACTTATAACCATTCGATTCCATATGCCTAGTTCGATCTTTCTATACTAACCAACCCCCTCTCTCGGATCCCTTTTCTATTACTATGGAACATACTTGTATGTTCCCTAATTTTTTTGAAACCTATATTGACT